AGAGCCGCTAAATCAGGTTCGCGTTTAGGTGAAGGAAGTATGACTGCTTTACCAATAGTTGAGACCCAATCGGGAGATGTTTCAGCTTATATTCCTACTAATGTAATCTCAATTACAGATGGCCAAATTTTCTTATCCGCCGATTTATTCAATGCTGGAATCAGACCTGCCATTAACGTGGGGATTTCCGTCTCCAGAGTAGGATCTGCCGCTCAAATTAAAGCCATGAAACAAGTAGCCGGCAAACTAAAATTGGAATTGGCACAATTCGCAGAATTAGAAGCCTTTGCACAATTCGCGTCTGATCTCGATAAAGCTACTCAGAATCAATTGGCAAGAGGTCAACGATTACGCGAGTTGCTCAAACAATCTCAATCATCCCCTCTCACGGTGGAAGAACAGGTAATGACTATTTATACTGGAACGAATGGTTATCTTGATTCATTAGAAATTGGACAGGTAAAGAAATTTCTCGTTGAGTTACGGACTTATTTAAAAACGAATAAACCGCAGTTCCAAGAAATCATATCTTCTACCAAGATATTCAATGAGGAAGCAGAAGCCCTTTTGAAAGACGCTATTCAAGAACAAATGGAACGCTTTCTACTTCAGGAACAGGTATAAAGAAATTCCTTTAAATAACTTTCTAATTTTTTAGAAATAATTATTTCTATAATCTAATCTTTTATTTTATTATATATCTTTTATATTACTAATTTTATAGTAATAAAAAATTATTATTAAGAATAAATATATAAATATTTATATAAATAAGTATAAGGGTCTCTTGTTCAAATCATTCAAAATACCTAGTTAGTAGAAAAGAAATATATGGAAATCCGTCGCGTCCAATAGGATTTGAACCTATACTAAAGGTTTAGAAGACCTCTGTCCTATCCATTAGACAATGGACGCTTTTTTCTTAGTTTTGTTTTCACATCTCTTGGTCAGAAAAAAGACCATTGAGAGAATTCCAGGAATTGCGCATTCAATTCAATGATACATTCATTATCATTATATTAATAATTACATTAAATTAGATTCATTACATGAATCATTATAATTAGATCCTCTATATTATAGATTATTTAATATAGAATTTAAATAATATAATATTTTATAATAGATAAAAAATATAACTTTTACTATTAAACATATTCTAAATATAATATAGAATTTTAGAAATATAGAGAATAAATTAATATATATAATATAGAGATATAAGCGGGTAGCGGGAATCGAACCCGCATCGTTAGCTTGGAAGGCTAGGGGTTATAGTCGACGTTGAGTCATCGTTTTTAACGTCTCTAATTCAAAACCGAACGTGAAACTTTGGTTTCATTCGGCTCCTTTATGAAAGATGGACAAATTTCACATATGTCAGATGTGAACTAAATTACAAAAAAAAAGAAAATTTCGGCCCATAACATCTATGTCAGCTTTTCTGTTTGAATGCATTCAAAACAAAACCCGCTTTATAGATGATCCCTATAGAACAGGGGGGGTTAGAACCACCCTTCTAGTTACTTCGTTCTCTATTTCTATTTGAAAGAATCCTTAGGAAAAGGATTTTGTTTCCACCGAGCTAAAACAATATAATATGTCGATGTCTCTAGTAAACCAAAGCCATTAGTTAATAGCTGTTTTGCTTCAATCTCTTTTATACAAATCATAAATTGAAGATTTAATTACGATTAGAAATACTCCCTTCTCTATTTATCCATGGACCCTTTACTCATACTTATTCAATTGGAAATATTGATCCAATTCAAAAACCAATTATGTTTCGTAATTTCATAATCCAATTTTGTTTTTTCCAATTTCTAATTGACTCTTTTGGATACAAATCACGAGAATGTCTATTCTTCCTCGAATCTTTCATTGAGAGGTAAAGGATTAAATCCTTTTAAGAAATAAAGTTTTTGATCGGAATATTAATTAAACCGAAGGACCCCTTAACCATTTAAGGGGTTAATAGAACGAATCGCACTTTTACCACTAAACTATACCCGCTACAATGTGATTATTGTATATAAATGGATCTTTTGTCGAACAAAAAAATGGGTGATAATTAAGACGATAGGATCAGAAAAGAATCATGAAAATTAGAGCGTTGACATGCTTTGGCCAAGGAGACTAATGAGATTGGGGAAAGAGGATTTATTTAAATAACTAAAAAAACACGCTTTTTTAGTTATTTAAATGAGATGGATACGTCTCGATAAAAAAAAGGCGTATGCCATAACATAAATTGTGCAAGAATATATGGTTCTATTCTTTTTTATTTTTAGTCCATTTACTTTACTGGAATAAAAATAAAAAAAAAAAGAAAGAATAAAATAATTAAGAAATGACACTCGGATTCTATTCTATTCTGTATGATAGGAATAGAAATTGCCTTTATTATGATTGTTCTTGAAACAACAACAATCATTAATCATTTTTTTTTTTTCAAATCAAATAAATCATTTTTTTCTATGATTCATTGGAACAAAAACGAAAGACCCGGCCCGGTCAGGACCGGGGGCCGGGCTGTGGAAGTAAAAGTAAAAAAGGATCTTGCAGACGAAAGCAAAGAGGTACTCTTTTTTTATTATTTATTTAATTTTAATTTATATATTTATTATTACTTTCTATTTACTATATATTATATAATATTCTTGGGGCATTAGGTGGTTATATATCTAAATTTATATTCATTGGAATAGTGGAGTTGAGATATCGCTTTCGAGCCCTTACTTTACCTAAATGAAATCACTGATTTTTATTTTCTATATTTTTTTTTCTATTTTTCTATGTCTCTATAATTAGATATCTATATAATAATTATATACTGAATAATAAAGAGGTATAAAGAGAGGGCCCTTTTTCAAGCCTTACTGTTTTTGTGTAATATAATCTAGTAATTATCCTTTTTCTTTCAATTTGGGGAGATGGCTGAGTGGACTAAAGCGTCGGATTGCTAATCCGTTGTACGGGTTTTTCGTACCGAGGGTTCGAATCCCTCTCTTTCCGCTTTAGTCAATGACTTGGTATTTTTTCTTTATCTTTCAATTTCTCTTTCAACGAGTCTTTTTTTTTATTTCATTTTAATTAATAGTTAAAAATGTGGAATAAATAAAATCCTAAGAACATTTTAAAATCAAGCAAGGAAAACAGAAACTTTATTGTTATTTTTTATTCTTCACTCTTCACGTCCAGGATTCCGTCCTGGATCATTAGATAGGAATCCGAAGATAAAGAGAGAAACAAAGAATACCACTACTGTGTAAACAAATAGTTTAAGAGTAAGCATTACACAATCTCCAAGATCATTTTTTTTGGAAAAAAAGATAATAGATTCTCCATTTTTATACCACATACCTTATTTTGACACCACGAAATTATTTTTCTAAATCTATAGAAATAAAAAAGAATTTTCAGAAATTCATTTGTAATAAGAGTCAAGTCTTTCATTACCAAAAGCTTTTTCATACCCGCAATTAGATATTGCGGAGGAATCTACTAGGTTCTTTCACTGTAAAAAAGGGTCCGAATGAGGAACTGGGGGGAGCCCAGACTTATTGTGGCGATCCAAGAATTTGATTATTTGAATCGAAGGGTTATACTATAAGACTTATCTGATCTTATGAATTGTTAGAATTTTTTTTTAAGAATAAATCATGAATTTTTCTAGGACCGTATTAAAGATCTCATCGAAAACTTACAGCAGCTTGCCAAACAAAAGCTAAGAGAAAAAAGAGCAAAGGTATTACTGGCATAAAATCTACGATTGGATTCAAAAAAGCATAAGCCTCGGGCAATTTTGAGAAGAAAAAACTACTTGAAGAAAGAGCAGAATTAAGACAAATACAGATCAAACTAAAGATATTAAGCATAACAAACATTTTTTTCTTTGTTCTTGAAGATAATTGTATTTATTTTGATTGAGTTATTAATATGATGAGTTCTTAATATGAGTTATTATAATCTTATTTTTTTTTTTTGAATTAACCCAATCAAAAATCCTTCAATTCTCAAATCAAAAGAGAATAGACAAAACCATACTTTCATACAATATCTTAATTGAATTGTATGTAATGATCAATAAATGTCGTTTAATTCTCTATCTAAATGTCTCAAAATCCTAGCAACACTCTAATCTATTCTATATAGATTTGGACTAGAATTGACGAAGAACTACTATCAATATTAGTCTTTATTAATGTCGAATAGAAATCAAAAATGGGGCGTGGCCAAGTGGTAAGGCAACGGGTTTTGGTCCCGGTATTCGGAGGTTCGAATCCTTCCGTCCCAGAGCATACCTATTATATTATATATATCATATCAGAATATAGATTTTCTATTTTATATCAGAATAAAAGAAAGATTGCCCTTTTTTAAACAACCTTATTTTTTTTTTTTTAAGAGTAGAATAAGATTGGTTATAATCTGATTTTGCTTTCCTATAATGATTGATTCTTATATGAATTATATCTTTTTCAAAAATCAAAAATCGAATCGTGTTCAAATAACACACAGATGTAATTGAATCTATTTGTATACAGGTAAGAGGTAAGAGGGGAGCATAGATTAAATCATATTTCTATTTAATAAGTTAGTTCTTCATAAAATAAAAATACGAGCCATGATTTAATCTGTACTTGTTTTAATTTACATTTATACAAAATAGTAATAGTCTGGAACACTCTAATAGGATTCTTTTTTTATTTAGGATTCATCATCTTCATAGAATTGACGCAGTAGATAGGAGTTAAACGTCAATGTAAAATACCAATTTCAATATATGCGGCTGTCTGAATTTCATTAAAAAAAAATCAAGTTACATACGTAACATATGTCTTTTCTTTGAACCCCGTTTTTAAGTATTTTGTGTTTTCTTTTATGAAAAATTGTAAATATATGATATGTACCAATTGAGACAAAGTGTATTCATACATCTTAGTCGCTTTTCCTTAGGAAATAATTGCAGCCGGATTATTGACTCCAAGTCAAATAAACTACGCAGAAAGGGAGCGAAGGATTATATATATGTATTGTTATCGTTCTATTTCTTCTATTTCGTTGATTCATTGAAAACTTTATTTTATTTCAATTGAGTTTTGTGACATTTGTTATCCCTAAATTTTAAATATTTAACTTTACCCTTTAACATAGAATGTTTCTAATTACTTTCAAAGATATTTGTTTAGTCTACCTGATAGGTATGGGGATCCTCTTTTAATTATGATTTATCAAAAAGAATAACAACCCCAAGCCTCTATTCTATCAGTCTTTATCCACCACCTCGTGAAAAACAAAAAGAATTTACATTTTTTTTTTATGGTTTAATCCGAATATGAATTTTTCTCTATTATTATCAAAATGCGATTTTTACTGTAAAGCCTTATTCAAATAATGTAATGATAGTGAAATAGGAAATTTTTCAATCAATTAAATATTTTTAATAATGTCTTATGAGTCCTTGGTACTCGAAGAAGTGTGAAATTGGTGAATCTATTTTAGCAAGTCACCTCAAGATGCAGATTAAAAAAAAAACTTATTTGTGTTATTTATTAGTTCAATTTTTTTATATTCTAATATTTATATTTAGATTCTAATTCGAAAGAAAAAATAAAATAATATATTAAAAAAATATTTATTATATTTCTATATATTATATATTATTTATATATTATATAATATGGGGTTAAATTTAATTCGTGCTGATACTTCTTGAGAAATTACCCATTCATAAAAGTATGGATTACTATGTACCGAACGAACCAATGATTATTCATGAGTCCATAATGGAATCAATTACATACTGTTTACAGCAACCTACTAGGAAATGTTATGGTAAAACTTCGTTTAAAACGATGTGGTAAAAAGCAACGCGCGACTTGAGGGATATGGTCGTCTGTGGATTCTTACATCCATCATTTTCTTTTTATATTAATTAGATAGGAATGAGGGTGCTCTTGGCTCGACATCGTTTGTTCTGTTTCACTAGAACCCTCCTTTTTGAGGTCGGGGGTTGGGATGTAAATAGTACATGATCTTAATGGAGCTCGAGTAAAAAAAAAGTATTGATTCATTTTTTAAGGGAACGGATCTAGGGTTAGTGTTAATTAATAAGTTGAAACAGCTTCGTAAGTATATTTTCCATATAAAAATCGAAAGGATCCAATTTTAAAATTTATAAGTAAAACCTCTTGGAATTGGTAAAACTCTTTCGATTAAAAGTGTATCGCGCAGGAATCAAATCGACCATTTGTATGATTTTTTGATAAAAAGAAATCACAAAAAGGGTATGTTGCTGACGTTTTTTGAAACGATTAAAAATCACCGAAGTAATGTCTAAACCCAATGATTCAAAGAAACGATAAAGAATCCTGGAACAAGGAAATACCACTTTCAGTTGTCTCAATAAATAGATTCTAATTAAGAATCAAAATAGATTCTAAAGACAAAAAAGGTGCGTGGTTAGAGATCGCTCAATAAACGAAATACCTAAAGTAAAGGGTTTCCTTGGGTTATTAGCGAGTTATCCAACTTGAGTTATGAGGATGCGAATACAAATGATTTTATTTTATTTTCTTTTTCGGATAAGAATAAGGAATAATAAAAAGCACTTAACTCATATTTAATTGATTTGATTATTTTATGGATCCATTTGACATTACTAATTAAAAATTTCAAATTCGATCCATAGACATAATTTCGAATTTTCTTGAGCCGTATGAGGAGAAAACCTCTTATACGTTTCTAGGGGGGGTATTATTCATCTACATCTATCCCAATGGGTGGTTTATCGAATCGTTGCAATTGATGCTCGATGCCGAAGAGAAGGAAGAGCTCTTCGGAAAGTGGGCTTTTATGATCCGCTAAAGAATCAAACCTATTTAAATGTTCCTGCTATTCTATATTTCCTTGAAAGGGGCGCTCAACCTACGGGAACTGTTCATGATATTTCGAAGAAGGCGGGAGTTTTTATGGAACTTTGCCTTAATCAACAGATTAAATTCAATTAATGAATAGAACAAAAGAGGGGGGGCGGTAGTATATAAAAGGTTATACAAAGTTATATAAGCCCCTCTTTTGTTCTATTCATACCTATTTATTATTACTACCAAAAAATGTCTACTACTAAAAAATGTCGTCTTCTATAACGACAAAAATTTATTTTTATTTTAGTGATAGAAATTCATTTAATTTAAGACAGATGAAAAAAGATCAAATGAATAACCGAGGTAGTTGGATTTCTAAATCCAAAATATTTACATTATTTCTAATTCAATACTAGTTGGTTTTTAGTTGAAACTTTCACTTTTTTTATGTTATGAACAAATAAATAAAAAAAAACAAATGGGATTTAAGATTTATTTTTTTTTTACTTATATGGATTAAGTAAACCCAAGCATTGCGATACTTTGCTATGAATATTGATTCTTACGCTTACATCCTTTTGTATCCATGTTTATTATCCATATATAGTTAGTGCCAATTCAATACAAGTCATTAGTTTTTTCTTTATTTGTATAATTTATATTTTATTATATTAATTCAATATTTCATTTTTTTTTTATTTTAATTTATGGTTCTCCACATTGTGTTCTTTTCTTAAGATTTACATTCGTATTGACAACAGTGTATCAAACAAATATAATCCGATCATGAATAAATGTATCTATTTCCCTCTGTTCCATCTATGGACTTGGTTTTTTTATTTTACTTTATTTAAACGATGGATTCGTCGGATTTGCTGGGATACGAGAAGCCTTTATTTATATTTATTATTTATTTATTATTTATTTATTTTATTGAAAAAAAAAAACGGATAAGATAATAATGGATAAGATAAGATACGAACTAAATCCGTGGTAGTACGTCAATTTTGACTTAATCCATATTCTTATCTTAATCTAGATTCTTATTTTAGAAGTCAGTGCATTTGCATCTAATATGTTCATTATTTTTTTTATGTTCAGAATCGATTGGCAATATTTTTGCTATTTTACTATTTTAATTTCGGTGTGCAATTAAATCTAATTTTTTTATTCCGATTGGATCTACACATTTTTTTTTGGGGGGGGGGTTGCTAACTCAACGGTAGAGTACTCGGCTTTTAAGTGCGACTGGCAATTTTTACACATTTGTATGAAGCAACGTCTTCGTCGATACTATCTCTAGAGCTTGTAAGACCGCGACTGATCCTCAAAGGAATGAATGGAAAAAGCAGCATGTCGTATCAATGTGGAATTCTGAGAATATTTTATTCTTAGCGGATCGGTTCAAAACTTTGTTTAAATTCTTGACGAAAAAAAATAAAATGAAATTTTGGGTTAAGTGAATAAATGGATAGAGCCCTATGGCTCCAATTATAGGTAAACAAAAAAAAAAGAAACGAGCTTCTGTTCTTAATTTGAACGATTACCCGATCTAATTAAACGTTAAAAATAGATTAGTCCTTGATGCGGGAAATGTTTTTCCCATAAGTGGATCATCGATTTCTTTTTAAATCCTAATTATTAGTAGCTATTCTCCATTAGAGTGTGGGGGTAAATGTGTAGAAAAAGCAGTTTATTGATAAAGATAAAAATCCCTTTTTTCCAAAATCAAAAGAGCGATTGGGTTGAACAAATAAAGGATTTCTAACCATCTTGTTATCCTCGAATGAACATAAACCAATTAAATTAGATGGAAAAGGAGAGGCTAAAGAGTCCGTCGATCAGTCTTATCTGGTTCCGGGGTATATATCTATTTATTTCTTACTATAATATCCTGTTTTGACTGTATCGTACTATGTGTCATTTAATAACCCAAAAGAAATCCCTTATCCCCATCTAATTTTAAATGGAGGAATTTCAAGGATATTTAGAACTCGATAGATTTCGGCAACACAACTTCCTATACCCACTTATCTTTCGGGAATATAGTTATGCACTTGCTCATGGTCATGGTTTAAATAGATACATGTTGTTGGAAAATATAGGTTATGATAATAAATCTAGTTTACTGATTGTAAAACGCTTAATTACTACAATGTATCAACAGAATTATTTGATAATTTCTGCTAATGATTCTAAACAAAATCCATTTTTTGGGTACAACAAGAATTTGCATTCTAAAATTCTATCAGAAGGATTTGCAATCATTGTGGAAATTCCATTTTATCTACGATTAATATCTTCTTTAGAAGGGGCAGAAATCGTAAGATTTTACAATTTACGATCCATTCATTCAATATTTCCCTTTTTAGAGGAAAAGTTCCCACATTTAAATTATTCGGCGGATATACTAATACCCTACCCTGCCCATCTGGAAATATTGGTTCAAACCCTTCGTTACCGGGTGAAAGATGCTTCTTATTTGCATTTATTGCGGTTCTTTCTTCATGAGTATTCTAATTGTAACAGTCTTATTATTACAAATAAATCTATTTCCATTTTTTCAAAAAGTAATCCGAGATTCTTTTTATTCCTATATAATTCTTATATATGTGAATATGAATCCATCTTCCTTTTTCTCCGTAACCAATCTTCTCATTTACGATTAACATCTTCTGGAGTCCTTTTTGAACGACTCTGTTTCTATAGAAAAATAGAACATTTTGCCGAAGTCTTTGCTAATGATTTTCCGGTCATCCCATGCTTTCTCAAGGATCCTTTCATGCATTATGTTAGATATCAAGGAAAATCAATTCTGGCTTCCAAAGACACACCTCTTCTAATGAATAAATGGAAATCTTACCTTGTCAATTTATGGCAATGTCATTTTGATGTATGGTCTCACGCGGCAAGTATCCGTATAAACCAATTATCCAAGCATTCCCTCGATTTTTTGAGTTACTTTTCAAGTGTTCGACGAAATCCTGCAGTGGTGCGGAATCAAATGCTAGAAAATTCATTTCTACTAAATAATGCTCCCAATAAACTCGATACAATAGTTCCAATTATTCCTATGATTGGATCATTGGCTAAAGCGAAATTTTGTAACGCAGTAGGGCATCCAATTAGTA